ATTTTGGGATTTATGGTTAAAGAAGAAAAAGAAGAAAACAGGGGTTCTGTTGAATTTCAAGTATTCAGTTTCACCAATAAGATACGGAGACTTGCTTCACATTTGGAATTACACAAAAAAGATTTTTCATCGGAAAGAGGTCTACGAAGACTTTTGGGAAAACGTCGACGTTTGCTGGCTTATTTGGCAAAGAAAAATAGAGTACGTTATAAGAAATTAATCAGTCAGTTGAATATCCGGGAGCAGTAATTTAATCGTTCGAATTTTTTTCTTATTTTATTAGTAGTCTTATAGTAGTCTTAGATTTTGCATTTTGATGAGCCTCGTTTTGAGGAATTCATGGAATAATCCATTTTCATGGAATAATGAATTAAGGAAGAAAGGATATGAGTCTACCGCTTACAAGAAAAGATCTCATGATAGTCAATATGGGCCCTCAACACCCATCAATGCATGGTGTTCTTCGACTGATCGTTACTCTCGATGGTGAAGATGTTATTGATTGTGGGAGAAGGGGGGATAGAAAGAGAGAGATAGTAGAAGGGAATAGGGAGGGGGATAGGAAAGTTATTTAGGTAGGAGACCGGGAAATTCCTTAAGTTAAGAAAGAAAAAAGAATAAAAACACGGATACATAACATAAAAAAAAGAATAAATAAGACGAGATTCGCCCTCCCCCTACATATTTAATTTCTTCTCCTATACAAAAACTAGCAAGACCCACTCCATTGGTAATTCCATCAATAACACCCTTATCGAAAAACTCAGTTAGTTCGGTTAATCCTCTTATACCGAAGGTAAAGACCCTAGTATAGAAAATATCTATATAACCACGATTATATGACCAACTGTATATCTTTTTTTTTACTTGATCAAAAAAGTCCTTTTTCGGACTCCCTTTTACAAAGAAATTTATTAAATCCAAATTCTGAAAAAAACAATAAGCGGATCCATAGAAGCTATATGCTATGAATAAACCGAAGATAGCTATACTTACAGAAGAAATTGCATTAGTGATAAATTCATATGAATTTATAAAAGAATTAGAACTTTCCTGGATAAAGTTTATTGAGGGAGTTAACCACTTTGATAATATGGTTAACTCTGCTATTCCATTATCTATTGCTCCATTATCAAAAGAGATTCCTATGAATCCAATGAACAAAGTAAAAAGCAGCAATATAAGAAGAGGAAATAACATAGTATTTCCCGTTTCATGCGGATAGGCTAAAGTGTTTTTAGCTCCAAAGGAGGTACTAAAGGATCCTATCCTATTTCTTGTATTACCATGAATTTTGGATAAATTTTGTGAAAAAAAAGAAACTCTACTTTTCGTTGTTGGTAAAACGAAATTCCTATTCACTCCCTTGGTTATCCTTTTTCCCCATAAGGATATTGAATACAACGAACCCTTTTTGGTGCTACTGTAATTTTGAAAATGAACACGCAAATACCCATCAAACGTAAGTAAATATATCCGAAACATATAAAACGCAGTTAATCCTGCAGTAAAGGAGGCTATTATTCCAAAAAAGGGCGAATACAACCAACTATTACTAAGGATTTCATCTTTGGACCAGAAGCAAGCAAGAGGTGGAATACCACAAAGAGAAAGTGTACCACATAAAAAAGTAGTTCTTGTAATTGGAATGTATTTTCTTAAACCGCCCATAAGAACCATATTCTGACTTTTATCTGGTGAATATCCAACAAGAGGTTCCATTGAATGAATAACGGATCCGGATCCCAAGAATAATAAAGCTTTTGAATAAGCATGAGTGATCAAATGGAATAAAGCAGCTTGATAAGAACCTATACCTAGAGCTAACATCATATAACCCAATTGAGACATTGTAGAATAGGCTAAGCTTCTTTTAATATCTCTCTGAGCAAGAGCTAAAGTAGCCCCTAAGAAGAGTGTTATTGTACCTACTAAAGAAATGAAACTCATTATAAAAGGTAAAGATATGAAAAGAGGAAGAAGTCGAGCTAGAAGAAAAATCCCCGCAGCAACCATAGTTGCTGCGTGTATAAGAGCCGAAATGGGAGTGGGTCCTTCCATAGCATCGGGTAACCATACGTGAAGAGGGAATTGTGCAGATTTCGCAACTGCACCAAGGAATAATAAAAAAGCACACAAAGTAGTAAGTAAAGAATTAATCCCATTATTAGGAATCCAGTTATTAGCTATTTGGAACAAATCCCGAAACTCTAAACTACCTGTTACCCAAAAAAAACCTAAAATTCCCAATAACAGACCAAAATCCCCTACACGATTAGTTACAAAAGCTTTTTGACAAGCACTCGCTGCGATTGGTCGTGTAAACCAAAAGCCTATCAATAAATAGGAACACATTCCCACAAGTTCCCAAAAAAAATAAATTTGTATCAAATTGGAGCTAGTAACTAATCCCAACATGGAAGTATTGAAAAAACTTATATAAACAAAAAATCTCAAATATCCTTCATCGTGAGACATATAACCGTCACTATAAATAAGAACCAGGATTCCTACAGTAGTAATTAGTATTAACATAATAGAAGTAAGCGGGTCAATCAAGTATCCAAATTCTAAAGAAAAATCATTATTGACGGTCCAAGACCACAGATATTGATAGATAGAACTTCCATTTATTTGTTGAATAGACAGTTGAACTGAGAATACCATAGCTATACTTAAGAGTAAAATACTAGGAAAAGCCCATATACGACGAAGATTTTTTGTTGCGGTCGGAATAAGAATAAGGCCAAACCCCATTGACATAATAACTGGAAGTGGGAGAAGAGGGATTACCCATGCATATTGATATGTATGTTCCATAAGAAAAGAAATTGCAATTTTTACTTGAAATTTTTACTTCAATTTTTCTATAAAATAAAATTATTTGCGATTCACCAAACCAATTCTTATCTCTTTCTGAAGGAATAAATAAAAAGAATTAAGAAAAAAATACAGGAATTCTTAATTTTTGCTTATTTCAATGAGAAAAATTTGGAAAAATTAAGAATGGGTGTAGTTGGTTAAATTCAAAAAGTTAATCAAATAAATTCGTTACCTAGTTATTACCTAAATAAGCATATTTATTAAAATACAAAAAAAAGTTGAATCATTTTACTTTCTATTCATTTTTCTATTTCTTTAAAACGAACGTGAAACAGCCCTGTTGTTTCGTAACTGATTGATTGAATTCCAATGAAAACCTATGTTTCTATTTATAGGAAATTATCGAATATTCCTTACTTCATATAGAACTGAAATGAAATCCTAATGACTATAATTACCTAAGTTTTAGAATGTCTTGTTTAAGAGACTCAGTATTTTTTGTTTTGATTGGAATTCCATTATGAAATACCATTCTGAACTTAAATTAACTATTTTAATTTTCCCTTCTTTTTATCCCCCGATCTTATATGGGAGATAGGCCTCCGTACCATATACCTATATATGGAGTATACTTGATATATAAATATATATAAATAGATTTAAAGGGAAAACCTTTCTGTATATTCTATATTATTAAAACAAAGTCTAAAATATATACGAAAAATATGCTAAAAAATTCTTGTCTTATCCGCATTAGACAAAATGAAGTAAAAAAGAATTTAGAATTTCAGTATCTTTCAGTATCTAAGTATAAATACTAAGAAAAAGAAGAAAGAAGGATTGATTTGCGGCAATAGATGTCTTTCACATACAACTAGAAAAAAGTAATTTCCTTTTTGAATGGCAGTTCCAAAAAAACGTACTTCAATGTCAAAAAAGCGTATTCGTAAAAATCTTTGGAAGAAAAAGACTTATTTTTCCATAGTACAATCTTATTCTTTAGCAAAATCAAGATCATTTTCTAGCGGCAACGAGGATCCAAAACCAAAGGGTTTTTCTGGGCAACAAACAAACAAATAATCCGGTTTTGGAATAATCTGAATTGACCTATCAAAAAAGAATTCCAATTGTTTAATATGAACAATTTGGATTAATTAATGAATGTACTTTTATGTGTCGAATTACTCGGTATAAGATTCTTAGAACAAACCCCTCTGAATATATAGAATAAAAGTTTTTGGTATACTGTGTGCTAAGTATTTCTTTTCCTATCAATGAACTTTTCATAATAGAATCCTCATAATAAAATATGAGGATTCTATTATGAAAAGTGGAGTATTTTTGCAATAGAACTTACAACTTATACCTATCTTATCCAAAATCCACAAGTAAATTGGTTTAAGGTTGATAAATTATATTAATAAGAGCATAAAGGCTTTCATTCTAGAAATTTTGCGAAAATACAAAGGGGTTTCTATTTAATAATGAAATTAAAATGGATAAATAGAAAAAGCTTTTTGGATTTTGTCTATTGCATTGAAAGAATTTTTCAAATTTAAATGAGAAACTAATTAGAAAAAAAAATTTTTAGTTCTATATTGCAACTTAGAAAAAAGCAGTTCCAACTCTTTCAAGTAGTGTTTCTATTGGGCAAAGCAAGAGTTTTTTGTTAAAAAAAATCGCAACGATATTACCAAACGAAGTCTAAGATTCTAATGTTCCTAAATTTTAGGGACTTTCCCAATCTCGACGATTCGCGAGAAAATAACTATTATTCTTTTAAGTTACCTATTATTTGAAGTTAGCCGCCATGGTGAAATTGGTAGACACGCTGCTCTTAGGAAGCAGTGCTCAAGCATCTCGGTTCGAATCCGAGTGGCGGCATTCTCGAAAAAGAATACAATAGATTAGAAAATAGATTCAATTCGAAATTTACAATTTTGTAATGGGACCTTCCCCTTATGCTATTTGCAACTTTAGAACATATACTAACTCACATCTCTTTCTCAACAATTTCAATTGTGATTACGATTCATTTGATAACCTTATTAGTTCGTGAACTTGGGGGATTACGTGATTCGTTAGAAAAAGGAATGATAGCTACTTTTTTTTCTATAACAGGATTCCTAGTTTCTCGTTGGGCTTCTTCGGGACATTTTCCATTAAGTAATTTATATGAGTCATTGATCTTCCTTTCATGGGCTCTGTATATTCTTCATACGATTCCTAGGATACAGAACTCTAAAAATGATTTAAGCAGAATAACAACGCCAAGTACTATTTTAACGCAAGGCTTTGCCACGTCGAGTCTTTTAACTGAAATGCATCAATCCACAATACTAGTACCTGCTTTACAATCTCAGTGGTTAATGATGCATGTCAGTATGATGTTACTAAGCTATGCAACTCTTTTGTGCGGATCCTTATTATCCGCCGCTCTTCTAATCATTAGATTTCGAAAAAATTTCCAGTTCTTTTCTAAAAAGAAAAAAAATGTTTTATTTAACACATTTTTCTTTAGTGAGATTGAAAATTTCTATGCAAAAAGAAGTGCTTTAAAAAGCACCTCTTTTCCTTCATTTCCAAATTATTACAAATATCAATTAACTGAGCGTTTGGATTCTTGGAGTTATCGTGTCATTAGCCTAGGATTTACCCTTTTAACCATAGGTATTCTTTGTGGAGCAGTATGGGCTAATGAGGCGTGGGGATCCTATTGGAATTGGGATCCTAAGGAAACTTGGGCATTTATTACTTGGACCATATTCGCAATTTATTTACATAGTAGAACAAATCCAAATTGGAAGGGTACGAATTCCGCATTTGTAGCTTCAATAGGATTTCTTATAATTTGGATCTGCTATTTTGGTATCAATCTATTAGGAATAGGTTTACATAGTTATGGTTCGTTTACATTAACACCTAAATGATTACATAAAATAAAACCTTCATTTCATGAAGGTTTTTACTTTTTTGTTTTATTTGAGAACCCCTTGAACGCCTTTTCAAAGGGTTCTCAAAAATTCGAGATAGACCTAATTAGACTTTTTTACTTTTTTCTGAATTATTGGGTTTTTCCACTATAGGAATATAGAACGGACTAGTTAAAAAAACCTATTTAGGATAATAATTGGATAAGAGAGCCTCTACCCTGTCAACGGATAGGGAGAGAACAAAATCTGGATAAATACCAATTCCTATTACTGGTAAAAAGATACAGATTAAAAGAAAGAGTTCTCGTGGTCCAGAATCCACAAAATTTGCATTTGGAACATGAAATAGCTTGTATCCGTAGAACATCTGGCGTAACATAGATAATAAATAAATAGGAGTTAATATCATTCCAATTGCCATTACAAAAGTAATTAGGGTTTTTGGCATTAACAGAAATTTTGGACTAGTAATTAGCCCAAAAAATACTACTAATTCTGCGACAAAACCGCTCATTCCTGGTAAGGCAAGAGAAGCCATTGAAAAGCTGCTAAACATGGTAAAAATTTTCGGCATTGGGATAGATATCCCCCCCAGTTCTTCGAGATAAACAAGACGCATTCTATCACAAGCCGTTCCTGCCAAGAAAAAAAGTGTAGCACCAATAAATCCATGGGATAATATTTGTAAAATAGCTCCATTGAGTCCAATGTTGGTTATGGAACCAATTCCTATAATTATGAAACCCATGTGAGATACAGAGGAATAGGCTATTCTTTTTTTGAAATTTCGTTGACCAAGAGAAGTTGAAGCTGCATAGATTATTTGGATCGCTCCTATTATTACCAACCAGGGCGAAAATAGATAATGAGCATGCGGTAACAATTCCATGTTGATCCGAATCAACCCATATGCTCCCATCTTTAATAGGATTCCCGCTAAAAGCATACATGTACTATAATGCGCTTCCCCATGGGTATCTGGTAACCACGTATGTAGGGGTATAATCGGCAATTTGACAGCATAAGCAATAAGGAATCCTAAATATAAAAGTATTTCCAAAGTTGCAGGGTATGATTGATTAATTAATCTTTCCAAATCTAACCCTGGTTCGTTGGAACCATATAAGCCCATACCCAGAACTCCGATTAAGAAAAAAAGGGAACCGCCCGCAGTATACAAAATAAACTTTGTAGCTGAATATAGACGCCTCTTTCCCCCCCACATGGATAAAAGTAAGTAAACAGGAATTAATTCTAACTCCCACATGATAAAAAAAAGTAAAAGGTCTCGCGAAGAAAATAATCCTATTTGACCACTATACATTGCTAGCATCAGGAAATAGAATAATCGCGAATTCCGGGTAACTGGCCAAGCTGCTAAAGTAGCTAAAGTAGTGATAAATCCTGTCAATAAAATAGATCCTAATGAAAGTCCATCGATTCCCAATCTCCAGTGGAAATCGAAGACATCTATCCATTTTGAATCCTCCTTTAATTGGATTAAGGGATCCTCCAGTTGGAAATGGTAACAGAATGCATAAGTCATTAGAAGGAATTCTAATAAACAAATAGATATAGTATACCACCTAACGATTTTGTTTCCCCTATGAGGTAAAAAGAAAATTAATGAACCTGCAAATATCGGCAAAACAACAAGTATTGTTAACCAAGGAAAATAACTCATGATAAAGTGATAAAGACAAGATACGTTTTGACCAGAAAAGCCCGTGCTCGATTATTTCGAGCACAGGCTTCTTCGGTAAAGAGGAATCAGACGATTCAAGTGGAGTTTTTTGTAACGTATCAATAAGATAGAGCCATGCTGCGGGTTGTTTCAGGCCCTAAATAAACGCGGACACTTAAAAAATCTGTTGGGCAGGCAGATTCGCATCTCTTACAACCCACACAATCTTCGGTTCTCGGCGCGGAAGCAATTTGCTTGGCTTTACATCCATCCCAGGGTATCATTTCTAATACATCTGTTGGACAAGCTCGTACACATTGAGTGCATCCTATACATGTATCATAAATTTTTACGGAATGTGACATTGGATTTATAAATTTTTCTTTTCAACATAAAATTTTTCGATCTGGTAAAAATGAAATTAGTACTATAATGAGTCATATGTATTGTAGACACCAGACGAAGCAATGGTTTATCCAAACTTCAACAAAAATAATAATCTATTTTTAATCTGTTTGTGAGAAAGCGTGAAAAGAGCCAAGAGACTTGAATTTTGGACTTCAACAGTCATAATTATACAAATTGTACATACGAATTCGAATTAGCCAATAAATTGGCTATCGTCTTTTCAATAGAAATTATTGCAATATTCAAATTGCAATATCAAGGAATTACAAAAATTCATTTAAGTAAAAAAGAATACTATGCAATAACCTACTCAAAAATGGATATTCTCAAATAATAATAAGAAAATAGTATTAGATTTCTATTCATCTTAATATTCGATATTTTTATTATATGTGCGCCTTTGTTTAGAGGATTCTATGTCTAATTATTCTAAAGTTTAATTATTCAAAAAATTAGATTGATTGATACGAGTGGATTTCCTGTTACGGTGGATGGAAGAAAGAATGGATAGTCCAATAGCGGCTTCAGCAGCCGCAAGGGCTATAACAAAAATTGCGAAAATGTCTCCTTTTAATTGGCGACTATCAAATAGATCAGAAAATGTTACGAGATTTAGATTAATTGAATTCAGTATAAGTTCAAGACATATTAGAGCTCTAACCATGTTTCGGCTTGTGATCAATCCATAGATACCAATCGAAAATAAATAGACACTCAAAAAAAGTACATGCTCAAACATCATTAACTAACTCCTTATCAATCTCGATTCATTTCAATATGAGGAACAAGAATTGAACCGATTCAATTAAATAGAACAATTACACAACAAAAAGTATTTGTTGGCAGTAGATGGGTTTTACTAAATCAAAATTGTGATTCTTTAGTTATTTATTTTAGATTTGCAATTCTAATAATTTTACTATTTCTGAGTTTTTCTTATTGCCGAGCCATAGTAATTGCACCTATTAAAGAAACTAGAAGAATTATGGAAATGAGTTCAAACGGAAGATAAAAATCGGTTGCTAAATGAATCCCAATTTGTTGAACATTATTTATGAGACCCTGTTCTACTATTTGGTTTGATCTTGTAGTCCAAAGAATTCCATACCATGACGTATCTGGGATAGTAGTCATTAGTGAAAAAACAATAGTTATACAAACGAGTGAAGTGAACCCGTCTCCAATAGTCCAATAATTCTTATCTTTAGACCATTCTGAACCATTTATGAACATTACAGCGAATATGATCAAGACATTTATGGCTCCCACATAAATAAGAAGTTGTGCGACAGCTACAAAGTAGGAATTCAATAAAAAATAGAATAAGGATATACAAACAAGAACTAATCCCAGCGAAAAGGCAGAATAAATTGGGTTGGTAAGTAATACTACTCCTAGACCCCCTAGTAGAAGAACAAATCCCCCAAATAGCACAAGAATCTCATGTATTGGTCCAGGTAAATCCATTATGGAAAAAAAGAAATTAATAGTATAAAATTTTTCATGAACTGACTAAAACTAAAGGATTCCAGTAAAAAAAAAAGGGATTAGGATATTTTTTTGTGTATAAGCTGTATAGTTAGAAATTATATCACGAAAATCTAGTCTGATTTTAAATCAGGGATAATTTGCAATAAGCAGTAGTTATTCGTTTTTCTTTATAGTTAGTAAAGAATTTTTGGATTTTTATAACAAAAACAAAAAATAAAAAACCCTAGTCTAGTAATCAGTAATCGTTCTTGAATTCGAAGATTTATGTTCGTTTATTTTACTTTCAGTCGAATTCCTAATTGTTTGAATTGTGTAATCTCCCATTATGGAGATTGGTAACCGACTCAAAGCAATTTGATTGTAATTCAATTCATGACGATCATAAGTAGAAAGTTCATATTCTTCCGTCATTGATAAACAGCTTGTTGGACAGTACTCAACACAATTACCACAAAATATACAAACTCCGAAATCAATACTATAATTAAGCAATTGTTTCCTTTTAATATCCTTTTCAAATCTCCAATCCACAAGGGGTAGATCTATTGGACATACGCGAACACAGACTTCACAAGCAATACATTTATCAAATTCAAAGTGGATTCGCCCTCGGAAACGCTCCGGTGTAATTGATTTTTCGTAAGGGTAGTGAATCGTTATAGGTAAACGATTTGTGTGGGATAAGGTAGTTATGAAACTTTGACCAATGTACCTTGTAGCGCGTATTGTTTGTTGACCATAACTCATGAACCCAGTTACCATAGGTAACATATTCTAAAATATCTATGAAAAAGGTATGTTTCTTTCTCTTGTTTGAGAGAACTTTTGTGTTGAAAATATTCTTACTGTTATTGTATTATCTTATTTATAGTGAAACAAGTTGGGAAGAAGTTGTTAATAAAAGATTGCCCAGGGAAATAGGTAAAAGAAATTTCCATCCAAGATTTAATAACTGGTCCATTCTCATCCTGGGTAAAGTCCATCTTATTGTGATAGAAATGAAGAGAAATAAATAAGCTTTAGTTAATGTAATAAAGATACCCATTGTCATTTCCAAAATTCCAACTGCTTTATTCATTTGAAAAAATTCAAAAAAGGATATAAAGGGAATAGAGAAATTCCACCCGCCTAAGTAAAGAACTGTTACAAATAAAGAGGAAACTAATAAATTTAGGTAAGAAGCAAGATAAAATAAAGCATATTTGATACCAGAATATTCTGTTTGATAACCTGCTACTAATTCTTCCTCCGCTTCTGGTAAATCAAAGGGTAATCTTTCACATTCTGCCAAAGAAGAAATTAGAAAAACCAGAAAACCTATAGGCTGACGCCAAAGATTCCATCCAAAAAAACCATATTTTGACTGTGCTTCAACTATATCAACTGTACTTGAACTGTTAGATAATCATAGTCGATGATAACATCACAGTTCCCACCGCTATTCCAAAACCGTACATGAAACCTTAGTTTCATACGGCTTCTCTATGATCAGAAAAAGGAATCGGTATTATCCCCTGGGGCATAGATAGAATTAGGTAAAATAAAATCGATAGGAAAGTCCTAAATTAGACCAAAGGAATTCCGTCTGCTAGACTAAGAAAAAGCGCTTCCGAATTGATCTCATCCTTTATAATATAATGAAAATTTTTCTTTGTTCAGTAATAACTTAATCTTGGAATAAAACACTTGTTATAGAAATAAAATTAATAAATGGAAAGAGTTGGGCATTAGTTCATGAGGAATTCTGTATGAATATAGATAGAGGAAGGAAAAAATTAATAAAAATATTTTTTTTGTATTGCATTCCATATCTTTTGTCCTATTCTTCTTTCCCCGGGTAGGGGGTAGTTAAAAAGAAAAAAGTAATAAAGGGTTAATTCGTTCTTGATAGCCATTTCCTTAACAAGTGAATGGGAACATACTCTGGATCGGAATCCGAAGAAAGTACTACTTGATCATTTCCACCAATTTCAAGTCTTTATTATGATTCCTTTTATGAGGGAAAATACCTAATGTCTTAGATTCCCCCATTACTAATCCTTTATGTACTTTAGTGTTCCTAACCCCTCACTAACTTTTGATGGATTCTTCTTATGATTCTAAGTTATAGTAATAACTAGGAATATTCTAGTAATGGAATTCCATATCGCGAATCCTTTATTCTTGCCCGCTTCAAGATATGATGACTAATTAAAAAATATCAACCTTGGGGTAAAGAGTTTACACTGCTTATGTTTACTTCAACTTTTTTCTTGTACGTAGAAAATGAGATTTTTTTCTTTTTACTACAAATTAATAAGCTGTTTTGTTTCACTCATATAGCTATCTAGTTTAACTTATCCAACCCGAATACAGAATAAGAAAAGGAAGATAAATATTCAATGGATTTTAGAGGAAAAATATCCTAATTTTAACGAATCACACGTAGAGATATTGCTAGCACACAAAAAGTTAATGGTATTTCATAACTAATGGATTGAGCAGCAGCTCGTAGACCGCCTGAAAAAGAATATTTATTATTTGAGCTATATCCCGACATAAGAAGACCAATAGGAGCAATACTTGAAATGGCAATCCATAAAAAAACACCAATACTAAGATCGGCTAAAACAAAACGATATCCCAAAGGAATAACTAAAAAACTTAATAAAATGGATATGACTGCTATAGAGGGTCCAATGCTAAATAAAGGAATTTCTCCTCGGGATGGCAGGATATCCTCTTTAAAAAGTAGCTTAGTCCCATCTGCTATAGCTTGAAGCAGTCCCAGGGGGCCAGCATATTCAGGACCAATACGTTGTTGTATCGATGCAGATATTTCTCTTTCTAACCACACAATTACGAGTACCTCTATTGTGATTCCCAAAAGGAGGGTCAAAATGGGTAGAATCCATATTAGTCCATAGACTTCTTTTAATAATTCCGATTTCGAAAAAGAATTGATAGTTTCTACCTCTACCCTATCTATTATCATTTCAACGATCAACTTCCCCCATAATGATATCTATACTACCTAATATCGTCATGATATCAGCCAATTTCATTTTTTTAACTAGCTGAGGAAGAATTTGCAAATTAATAAAACCGGGTGGCCTAATTTTCCATCTCCAGGGGAAAAGACTATCATCTCCTACCAGATAAATTCCTAATTCACCTTTTGGAGCTTCCACTCTTACATAAAGCTCTTGCTTTGACAATTGAAAATTTGGCGAAGGTTTTTTACCAAGAAATCTATATTCAAAATCATTCCATTCGGAATTCTTTGCTTTCTTAAAGCGTCGGACTTCTAAATTCTCGTAAGGTCCTCCAGGAATTTTCTCTACAGCCTGTTGAATAATTTTGATGGATTCCCTCATTTCACCAACTCGTACTAAATAGCGAGCTAACGAATCCCCTTCTTTTTGCCATTGGACTTTCCAATCGAATTGGTTGTAAGACTCATAAGGATCAACTTTACGAAGATCCCATTGTATTCCAGAAGCTCGTAACATCGGTCCCGATAAGCCCCAATTTACTGCTTCTTCTCCGCTAATAAAACCTACTCCTTCAACTCGTTCTAAAAAAATAGGATTCTCTGTAATAAGTTGTTGATATTCAACAACTCCGCGTAAAAAATAATCACAGAAATCTAAACATTTATCGATCCATCCATAAGGTAGATCGGCGGCTACTCCCCCGATGCGAAAGTAATTGTGCATCATTCGCATACCTGTAGCAGCTTCAAATAGATCATATATTAATTCTCTCTCTCTAAAAATATAGAAAAAAGGAGTCTGTGCGCCGAGATCCGCCATAAAAGGCCCAAGCCATAACAAGTGAGAGGCTATACGGCTCAACTCTAACATAATTACCCTAATATAGCTGGCTCTTTGGGGTATTTGAATATTCTCCAAGAATTCAGGTGCATTTACCGTTATTGCTTCTGTAAACATAGTAGCTAAATAATCCCACCGTGTTACATAGGGTAAGTATTGTATAATAGTTCGGTTTTCCGCGATTTTTTCCATTCCTCTGTGTAAATAGCCTAATATGGGTTCACAATCAATAACATCTTCACCATCGAGAGTAACGATCAGTCGAAGAACACCATGCATTGATGGGTGTTGAGGGCCCATATTGACTATCATGAGATCTTTTCTTGTAAGCGGTAGACTCATATCCTTTCTTCCTTAATTCATTATTCCATGAAAATGGATTATTCCATGAATTCCTCAAAACGAGGCTCATCAAAATGCAAAATCTAAGACTACTATAAGACTACTAATAAAATAAGAAAAAAATTCGAACGATTAAATTACTGCTCCCGGATATTCAACTGACTGATTAATTTCTTATAACGTACTCTATTTTTCTTTGCCAAATAAGCCAGCAAACGTCGACGTTTTCCCAAAAGTCTTCGTAGACCTCTTTCCGATGAAAAATCTTTTTTGTGTAATTCCAAATGTGAAGCAAGTCTCCGTATCTTATTGGTGAAACTGAATACTTGAAATTCAACAGAACCCCTGTTTTCTTCTTTTTCTTCTTTAACCATAAATCCCAAAATTTTTCTACCTCCTTTCTTTTTCATGTATTTTTCTGATCAGGAAAAATAAAAAATTATGTCAGTTATTTTGAAGTTATTCTAATCTCGTACACACAAAAATTCGCAATTATTCATCTACTACTGGAATTTGGATTTATTTTATCGATGCAAATTGGATTTGGATAGAAGGGTACATTCTTTTATTTTAGATAGAAGAAATGTTTCTTCTATCTAAAATAAAAGAATTTTGCTGATTTATTTATTGCTATATCGAATTTATTGAATTGATACACCATTTAATTGATATCATTTAGCAAAATGAAACACAGCATATGCATCCATCTTTCGGCTCGAGAATTTCACGGGATAGAGATATGGTATAAGAAATAGGCTATTAAGTAACTCTAAATGAATTGTGGATACATCTGTATCCTTAACATACTGAAACGATTGCCATTATTCGTATCAAACCAATAGCGATTCATACAAGCTAAATCTTCTAATCAATGGTGGGCCAATAATGAATTTTTTTGCATATGTATTAAGACGCTTGGCCTGATTTCGAAAGTGTCCAGAGTTTTATATGTTGTTTTCATTGCAAAATGATGGATCTCCTTCCGTAACTTTCCAATTACGAGTACGAGAATTGAAAGACATGAAAATTCTCAATTCTCTACGGCGTCTAGGAGATAGATAGAATATTTTCAGGAACAAGAAAATTAGAAGAATCTTTCTCTCTATTCACTACCATTCCGCGTCTTCGACTTCTATTAGTTTCTTTTCTTCTTTAATGCAATAGCTATAGTTTGATATAAGAATCTATTTATCAAAGTAATGGAAACCATTCTCTTATAGGAAATGGTTCGAAAATCGCTATTCCACCTTTTAGGTATCGTGAAAAGTGATACCTGTGAAGATCGTGCATTTCAGTCACATTCAGATCCCTTTTTCGAGTCCATGATATAACCAAATTGGATGGATCTTCCACCCGTTTAGCTAAGAAAGAATAGATGCAGAGGTGGATAATAGATCGATATGAAGATCATGAGCTGCCCCATAATGAAACCGCCAGTAGTCGCGAATATCTCCTTCTTCCCTAATCCAAGATTGGAGAAAGAAGATCTAAGAGGGACCTATGG